TAGAAAAAGCGTGGTTCGAGTAGCATCTACTAATATCAGCCAAAGTATTGTTAAAATACTTTTACGCGAGGGTTTTATCGAAAACGTGAGAAAACATCGAGAAAACAACAAATCTTTTTTGGTTTTAACCCTACGACATAGAAGAAACAGGAAAAGTACTTATAGAAATCTTTTAAATTTAAAACGGATCAGTAAGCCCGGGCTACGAATCTATTCTAACTATCAAAGAATTCCTAGAATTTTAGGCGGGATGGGCGTTGTAATTCTTTCTACCTCTCGGGGTATAATGACAGACCGAGAGGCTCGACTAGAAAGAATAGGCGGAGAAATTTTGTGTTATATATGGTAATCTTTCTAATATCCAAATTGAATATGAAACTTCTTTTTTGTGAAAAAGAAAAGAGAAGAGGTGGGTTGTCTAATAGGGTTCTTCCTCCACTAGTTGATACTTCAAGGGGGTTTTACCTGGAATGAAAGAACAAAAATGGATTCATGAAGGTTTAATTACTGAATCGCTTCCCAACGGCATGTTCCGAGTTCGTTTAGATAATGAAGATATTATTTTAGGTCATGTTTCAGGAAAGATCCGACGTAGTTTTATACGGATACTGCCAGGAGATAGAGTCAAAATTGAAGTAAGTCGTTATGATTCAACCAGAGGTCGTATAATTTATCGACTCCGCAACAAAGATTCGAAAGATTAGGTGTTTTTTCAACTTCACTATTTATTTCGTAGGAATACGATTTGAAATTGAAAATTTCAAGAAACTTATTTTCTTACAAGAAGTGGATTCAAAATTAAAGTAAGGAGTGACAAATATGAAAATAAGAGCTTCCGTTCGTAAAATTTGTGAAAAATGTCGACTAATCCGTCGTCGGGGACGAATTATAGTAATTTGTTCCAACCCAAGACATAAACAAAGACAAGGATAATCAGACTCGTTAAAGACCTGATATACAAATAGGGGATCTGTTTTGACCTGAAATGGATATATCCATATATCTCTGACTCAAATTTATGAGATGATAAAATATGGCAAAAGCTATACCGAAAAAGAGTTCACGTGGACGTATTGGTTCACGTAAGAGTACACGTAAAATACCAAAGGGGGTTATTCATATTCAAGCAAGTTTCAATAATACCATTGTGACTGTTACAGATGTACGGGGGCGTGTCGTTTCTTGGTCCTCCGCCGGTACTTGTGGCTTCCGAGGTACAAGAAGAGGGACGCCATTTGCTGCTCAAACCGCAGCGGCAAATGCTATTCGTGCAGTAGTAGATCAAGGTATGCAACGAGCAGAAGTCATGATTAAAGGTCCCGGTCTCGGAAGAGACGCAGCATTACGAGCTATTCGCAGAAGTGGTATACTATTAACTTTCGTACGGGATGTAACTCCTATGCCACATAATGGCTGTAGACCCCCGAAGAAACGGCGTGTGTAGAAATCAAAATAGAAGATATTTCACTAGCAAGAGAAACAAGAGAAATAAATGATTCAATGATCTGATCAAATAATATTATTATGGTTCGAGAGAAAATAGCAGTATCTACTCGGACACTACAGTGGAAGTGTGTTGAATCAGCAGCAGACAGTAAGCGTCTTTTTTATGGGCGCTTTATTCTGTCTCCGCTTATGAAAGGTCAAGCAGACACAATAGGCATTGCGATGCGAAGAGCTTTGCTTGGAGAAATCGAAGGAACATGTATAACACGCGCAAAATCTGAGAAAATATCTCACGAATATTCTACCATAATGGGTATTCAAGAATCAGTACATGAAATTTTAATGAATTTGAAAGAAATCGTATTGAGAAGTAATCTCTATGGAACTTGTGAGGCGTCTATTTGTGTCAGGGGCCCTGGATATGTAACTGCTCAAGATATCCTCTTACCGCCTTATGTAGAAATCGTCGATAATACACAGCATATAGCTTGCTTGACAGAACCCATTGAGTTGGTTATTGGATTACAAATAGAGAAGAATCGCGGATATCTTATAAAAGCGCCAAATACCTTTCAAGATGGAAGTTATCCTATAGATCCTGTATTCATGCCTGTTCGAAATGCGAATCATAGTATTCATTCTTATGAAAATGGTAACAAAGAAATACTATTTCTCGAAATATGGACAAATGGAAGTTTAACTCCTAAAGAAGCACTTCACGAAGCCTCCCGGAATTTGATTGATTTATTGATTCCATTTTTACATACCAATGAAGAAAATTTAAATTTAGAGGACAATCAACACATGGTTCCTTTACCCCCTTTTACCTTTTATGATAAATTGGCTAAACTAACAAAAAATAAAAAAAGAATGGCGTTGAAATCGATTTTTATTGACCAATCAGAATTACCTCCCAGGATCTATAATTGCCTCAAAAGGTCGAATATATATACATTATTGGACCTTTTGAATAACAGCCAAGAAGATCTTCTGAAAATGGAGCATTTTCGCATAGAAGATGTCAAACAAATTTTAGGGATTCTAGAAAAAAATT